TTGCTGTTGATCAATGAAATGGGATAGAGTGTCCATATTTTTACTGGGAACGCAAGCACAAATTATTTTCGTTTATTGTACGATACACAATAAACTTAATATAATTACCTCGGCAGAGTACTTTTCAGGCTCAGGTTAAACCACACTTTTTCTAATTCCGGTTTTGTTTGTGTATCCTCTAATACTAATTAGTTGGAAACAACCTATCTCATTCAAATAGCATACTTAATTTGTGATGTATACGTTCTAATCCCAATCCAAGAAGAAGATACTAATTAAATAAAAAAAAAGACCAAAAAAGCAACGCCCCCTTTTTAGTATTTAGTCAATTTTTGGAATATTTGATTTTTTATACTTAATCTGTCTTTTTTTCCATTTCACTTCTTATGATACCTCATAATTGTATGTATTTGTATGTATACTATTTATAAGTAGTAGAATTGTATTGTATAAGGAAGATAATAGGTTATAGAAAAGAAAAAGTGGAAAAAAAGATGAAAATCCAATGATAGTATTTATGATCCAATCAAAAAAGGCATTTTTGATTTAGTATGAATAAAAGATTTTCCTATGCTATACTATTCCATTTTCGACGATGAATCAATTTGATAGATCAGATATTGCTATTCATAATATTGATCTGATTCAGTATCATCAGGATACAATTCATCCCATTGAATTTACAGGAGTCAAATTTAGAATCTCTATGGGATTAGATCCCGAGTTATTGCGAAACAAAAAAAGAAATTATGGAAGTCAATATTCTCGCACTTATTGCTACTGCACTGTTTATTTTAGTTCCTACTGCTTTTTTACTTATTATATACGTAAAAACGGTCAGCCAAAATAATTAATTTGAATGAAACTTGAATTATTAGTTCTTATCAATGATTGAAGAAATAAAAGAGATTCAAACTTGAAGTCTTAAATTACATGATAGGACTGGAATCAGGAGTAGAAGTATCTGAGATAGTGTGGTAGAAAGGACTATACCTTTCTACCACACTATCTAGTATTATATACTATTTATTATTATATAACGTATATAACGTAACGTTTCTAAAGTTGTATACGAATATAGTCTTCATTCATTTCATATGGATAAATTTACAATATGTATGGACATATATTAGATTAGATGTACCTCTAAATAGCACTCTAATTCTATTTTTTTTTTGCTACATATAATATAAATAGAATTTGTGACGAGATGAGTCAAAAAAAAGCATAAAAAAATTTATAGGAGTCTAAAACAAACGTAAAATGTGCGATGTGCGGGTCGCTTACCGGAAGAAAGATATAATTTTATTAGGTGTGGTACCCCCTTTCTTTGAACAACCGCAAATCGCTTCCGGTGGAAAGAAAGTATGTATTGCCGTTATAGCAGAAGACTTTCTCTTCAAACAGTCAAAGTTAAGAAAAAGGGGAAACAAATAAAGAAAAAAATAGGGATTTTTTTCTCGTTGTAATATCCATAATTCTGGTAAGAGTTGATTCACCAAAATAGAATATTTAGGAAAAATTCTATTAGAAAAAATTTCCCCCCATGCGTAGATTTGAATTTCGAAATACAATTGGGGTAATCATTCATTGTTTGATCGAATGGTTATTATTTATTATTTATTATTGTATTTCGAAATTCATTACCGTATTCCAGTACTATTTTGAAACAGAGACATTTTTTTTTAAGGCTTCGCAAAATGATCAATAAAGAATTGATACAATTCGATTACTCAATCGAATGCTCAATTAGTATCCTAGCCCTAGAGTCCACTCCTTCCCCATACTACAAGTGAAAGAGAAAATGTAAAGACTACCATTAAAGCAGCCCAAGCGAGACTTACTATATCCATGTGAATTATGTCCCCTATCTCCATGAAGGAATTATTCCATTATTGATTAATAATCATAGTGGAATCAATGGTACAGAGTCAAAAAAGGATTCTGAATTAAGGCTATTGATGAACCAAACTAATTCATACATTTGTAACAAGTTCCTTCCTATATTATTATAGGATTTCTGGTCGAATCAGGAAGCATTAAGTACAAATACAATACACACACCTTTGGAAATCTCAAAAGAATGCTACTATATAGAATGGAACAGATAAGAATAAAGAAAAGAATAGTAAGTCCTTTTGTTTGTTTTGGTACCCTTCCTTCATAAGAAAAAAACATAAAAATATACCATCAAGATAAATAACTTTCTATCAGATATCTATATTTACTATTTGATCGAAGCCTTACCGTCTTTCCGTGAAAGAATCGGGAGAACCCACCACCGCTATTACGACATACATTCTTTTTTTTGTTTCAACTTTGACTCTATAAGAGCAGACAAACCATACCATCCTAATTGTATGTCTGAGCACTCAGAGACTCTCGCGAGTTTGTATACAAAAGATTTTCGGGCTTTTCCACAACTCCTAAATTGAGTTCCCCTCATCCTATCCAATCTAATTTAATACCATACGGGGTCACTAGACACCATCTTATTAAGGGCAGTATAAAATACTGAGGGTATCTTGATAGTCTTTCCTTTCGTATAATCTCTTCTTTAATCCTAAGATAAAATCCGTTAGGAATTGGATACCGAGATTTCCGAACTCTGACTTTCGTAGTTCTGAATCCTAGAATTGACTCTCACTATTTATTTGATTCAATTGAAAAAAAAAAAATAGTCCGAACCAATCATTAATAAATAATGAAATTGAATTATGAAATTCAATTATAAATTAATAAGTAATTAAGGGGGGGTTGTTTCATCCATATTAGCACCGTACCGGTTTGGGCCACACCCAGAACTCATGCCTCTGCTTCCGCGGGGCAAGAATTTGTCTAATTAGATCGGCAAGATAAGAAATCAAAAATTTTTTTTTTGATCAGGCGACACCCGGATTTGAACCGGGGATAAAGGATTTGCAGTCCCCCGCCTTACCACTTGGCCATGTCGCCGCCTAATTAGATCCAATCAAAAATGGATAAAAATATTATCCATAATCCATACTCTACTACGAATTTTTTTTATCTTGAATCCCGTCAGTCGTACTTATCCTATCCTAAAAAAAAACTAATTCCTATTTTTATTGGATCTAGTTTAGATTATTCTACTCGATTGATTGTATCTCGAAATATACATAGCTTAAAAACTTCTCTTTTCTGTTGAAAATAGGAAAAAATAGATTTTTGGTCACAGGCTGCAAAATTCAGGGAAAATTAGAACAATTAACCATTTACTTTGAATTAGTGAACGGTTTTTCATTTTGACATCAAATGAAATTTTGTTTCCTTAATAGCATAAGAAAAACAAATTTATTTATGGCTAAATCCGTTATTTTCAATAACAAAAAAATGCTTTTCAATTTCAATCAATTATAACAACATATATGTGTATATGTAAACCCCAGAACATAAATTGTTATTACCCCGATCAGATGCCGAGCCAGGTCTCGCTCTTATGCACATATCCCTATAGAAAATCGTCGTCCTTGAATTTTTCATTGAATATTTGAATATATTGAATAGAAAATAAAAACAGGAATTTTGCTAGAGTGTGCCCCATGTTGACCCAAGTGAAATTGTGATAAAAGGTATGATATACGGATAATTCGATAACCATATTGGCATTTACTTAACAAATACGACTTTTATTATATATATTTTATTATATATATATAATAAAAGTCGTATTCAATTAATTCTACTACCAAAAAGAATCCATACATTTTTTTTGAACATGTGAAATGAAGTGTGCTAAAAAAAAAGGAAACCCTATCCTACTTCTGATTATTCTGTTTTTAATCTCATTCATAGAGAGGGGATTTTATCCCGAATCCGTTTATTTTTTTGGTACCCAATCTCATCGTATCGTAATATCATATCATAATAATAGGTAGAAATTGGATCCATTTTGATATTCTATACAAGACTCCATAAGTGTATAAGTGACAGAATTTTTTATTTTTTTCCAGGAGCGTTTTCCCTATTTTTTTCTATTTGTACTTGTCGAAAACTCTCTTCACTTCATTCCTCCGCCCCGTCTCCGTTCATACGTATGAAATACATATCATATATGGAGTTGGTTAAAATTTCATGTGATTCAGTAAACAAAATATACATTCCATCATTGCGAGATCGATCCGTACGGTTCGATGAATAGTGAACCAATAATGGTATTTAGGAAACTTAAGATTAAGATGCTCCGTAATGGAAATGAGGGAATGTCCACAATACCTGGATTTAGTCAGATACAATTTGAGGGATTTTGTAGGTTCATTAATCGGGGCTTGGCGGAAGAATTTCATAAGTTTCCAAAAATGGAAGATAGAGATCAAGAAATGGAATTTCAATTATTTGTGGAAAGATATCAATTGGTGGAGCCCTTGATAAAAGAAAGAGATGCTGTGTATGAATCGCTCACATATTCTTCTGAATTATATGTACCCGCGGGATTAATTTGGAAAACCGGTAGAGAAATGCAACAACAAACGGTTTTTATTGGAAACATTCCTTTAATGAATTCTCTGGGAACCTCTATAGTAAATGGAATATACAGAATTGTGATCAATCAAATATTGCAAAGTCCGGGTATTTACTACCGTTCCGAATTGGACCATAACGTAATTTCTGTCTATACCAGCACTATAATATCAGATTGGGGAGGAAGATCAGAATTAGAGATTGATAAAAGAACAAGGATATGGGCACGTGTAAGTAGGAAACAAAAAATATCTATTCTAGTTCTATCATCAGCTATGGGTTCGAATCTAAGAGATATTCTAGATAATGTTTGTTACCCTGAAATTTTCTTGTCTTTCTCGAATGATAAGGAGAAAAAAAAAATCGGGTCAAAAGAAAATGCGATTTTGGAGTTTTATCAACAATTTGCTTGCGTAGGTGGGGATCCAGTATTTTCTGAGTCCTTATGTAAGGAATTACAAAAGAAATTTTTTCAACAAAGATGTGAATTAGGAAGGATTGGTCGACGAAATATGAACCGG